ATATTGAATAGAAAAACATATTTTGATTGCCACTATAATTTTGAAAATGAACGTTTAAATGCCCCTCAAAAGTAAGTAAATAGATCCGAAACATATAAAATGCGGTTAATCCCGCAGTGATCCAAGCTATTATTGCAAAAATAGGTGAATACAACCAACTATCATTAAGAATTTCATCTTTTGACCAAAAACAAGCAAGAGGTGGAATACCACAAAGCGAAAATGTACCTAATAGAAAAGAGGTTTTGGTAATCGGTACATATTTTGTTAAACCACCCATAAGGACCATATTCTGATTTTTCTCGGGGGAATAGCCAACAATACTTTCCATTGAATGAATAATGGATCCCGATCCTAAAAATAATAATGCTTTTGAATAAGCATGAGTAATCAAATGAAATAAAGCACTTCGATAAGATCCCATTCCCAGAGCTAACATCATATAACCCAATTGAGACATTGTCGAATAAGCTAAACCTCTTTTAATATCTTTTTGAGCAAGAGCTAAAGTAGCTCCTAATAATACCGTGATTATGCCTATCAACGAGATGAAATCTATTATATAAGGTATAACTATAAAAAGAATAAGAAGACGAGCTACAAGAAAAACCCCCGCTGCTACCATAGTAGCAGCATGGATAAGAGCAGAAATAGGAGTGGGCCCCTCCATAGCATCAGGTAACCATACATGAAGAGGAAATTGCGCAGATTTAGCAGCAGCACCGGCAAATAATAGAACAGCACACAAGGTAAGAAATGGAAAATTTACTTCATTATTGTAAACCAAGTTATTGACTATTTCGAATAAATCCCGAAATTCAAAACTCCCTGTTAGCCAAAAAAAAACCAAAATTCCTAATAATAAACCAAAATCCCCTACACGATTTGTTACAAACGCTTTTTGACAAGCATTTGCTGCAAGAGGTCGTGTGAACCAAAACCCTATTAAAAAATAGGAATACACTCCAACTAATTCCCAAAAAATATAAATTTGTATCAAATTTGAACTAGTAACTAATCCCAACATGGAAGTAGTGAAAAAACTCATATAAGCAAAAAATCTCAAGTATCCTTGATCATGAGTCATATAATTATGACTATAAATAAGAACTGTAATTCCAACAGTAGTGATTAACATTAACATAATAGAAGAAAGTGGATCAATCAAGTAACCGAATTCTAAAGAAAAATCATTATCGAGTGTCCAAGACCATACATATTGATAAATCGAACTACTATTTATTTGCTCAAGAGAAAGATTAATTAAAAAAACCATGACTATACTTAACAATAAAATAGTCGGAAGAGCCCATAGACGACGAAGATTTTTTGTTGCTGTGGGAAAAAGAAGACGCCCCACTCCTATTAACATAGGAACTGGAAGCAAAATGAGAGGTATGATCCACCCATATTGATATGTCTGTTCCATAAAGTTTTTTCTTTTTTATTTCTTTTTATACTTATTATTATTGTTATTCATTCTCATTCTGAGGTTCTACTAAATACTTTAAATATTCAAAAAAAGAAGTGCTAATTGGTCAAATGAAAAAGATTTATTACTCAGTACACTTGAAATTTTCAAATTCAAGCCAAATTTGGCAGATTTTTCCTGAGTGAAAGAAATTACTAAGAATAGTCTTAGTAATATTTATTGGAATTTTTCCACTTAGTTTACTATTTTTTTCTATTCTTTAAAATTTTTCTAACAAACTAGTATCTAGAAAAGAAATACATAATTAATTCGAAAAACACAGATTTTTTTTGAGAAATAGATGTCTTTCACATCCAGCTAGCAACCTCTTAATTCGTATTTAAATGGCAGTTCCAAAAAAACGCACTTCCGCAGTAAAAAAGCGTATTCGTAAAAAATTTTCGAAAAAAAGGGGCTATTGGACAGCGTTAAAAGCGTTTTCCTTAGGAAAATCTCTTTCAACCGGGAATTCAAAAAGTTTTTGCGCGACAAACAAATAAAATGCGTAATAAAACATAATACGTTGAAATAATTTCAAGTAGGCCCCTTAACCATTCCATTTCCTGTTGAATTAATAAAAATAAACAGGAAATGGAATTTAGTATGCTATTAGAACTCGTAATTTCTAATACATAGTAAATTAAGAAATTTGATATATTCAAATTCAAAAATAGAAAATAATTAAAAAAAAATTCTAAGAATTCTTCGATTTTCATTACGAAAAAAATAATGAATAAAGAATATTTTTTATTATTTCGTTTTAATGGGGTTTTTGGTTTCACTTTACACTTTATTAAAATAAAATAAATCAAAAATAGTTCATTAAACCAAAAACCCTAAAAGAAAATAATGAACCCTCAAACATTTTGTAAACAATATTGTGTCCAATTAAATCTAGACGAATTTTTATTCATAGGTTATTATGAGTTCAAGACAAGCCGCCATGGTGAAATTGGTAGACACGCTGCTCTTAGGAAGCAGTGCTAAAGCATCTCGGTTCGAGTCCGAGTGGCGGCAGGGCATCTCCTAAAACAAAGTAATTCGATCCTATAATGAATTTAATTTCCTATTTTTATTTTCTAATTCTAATTTAAGGAATTTTTTTTTATGATATTTTCAACCTTAGAGCATGTATTAACTCATATTTCCTTTTCAACCGTTTCAATTATAATTACAATTTTTTTGATAACCTTTTCAGTCGATGAAATCGTAAAACTATATGATTCATACAAAAAGGGTCTGATAATCACTTTTTTCTGTATAACAGGGTTATTGATCACTCGTTGGATTTATTCGGGACATTTTCCTTTAAGCAATCTATATGAATCATTAATCTTTCTTTCATGGAGTTTTTCCTTTTTTCATATAGTTCCATATTTCAAAAAAGATCAAAAATTTCTAAGTACAATAATGGGCCCAAGTGCTATTTTGACCCAGGGCTTTGCTACTTCAGGCCTTTTTACGGAAATGCAGGAATCCGCAGTGTTAATACCTGCTCTTCAATCCGAATGGCTAATAATGCACGTAAGTATGATGATATTAGGCTATGCATCCTTTTTATGCGGATCATTATTATCAGTATCAGTTCTGGTTATTACAGTTAGGAAAAAGATAAAGTTCTTTTCTACAAATAATCTATTAAATTTCAACGAGGTATTTTTCGCCGATGAAATGGAATATATGAGTGAAGGAAATAATATTTTACAAAATAGTTCTTTTTTTTATCCAAAGAATTATTACAGGGCGCAATTGATTCAACAATTGGATTATTGGAGTTATCGGGTTATTAGTCTAGGATTTATCTTTTTAACTATAGGAATGCTTTCTGGAGCAGTATGGGCTAACGAAGCATGGGGATCCTATTGGAGTTGGGACCCAAAAGAGACTTGGGCTTTTATTACTTGGATCATATTTGCGAGTTATTTACATACTCGAACAAATAAAAAATTTACGAGTACAAATTCAGCAATTGTAGCGTCTATTGGCTTTCTTATAATTTGGATATGTTATTTTGGGGTCAATCTATTAGGAATAGGACTACATAGTTATGGTTCATTTCCATTAACATTGAATTGAATTCAAAAGGTAGTTCTTAGGAATAGGAATCAAAAAATTTCCAATATGTATCACATCAAAAAACTTTGTGTGAACTGGTGAGAATCCCCCAAATGACTACAATATTTGATTCGGGGGGTTCTCGCCGGTTCAAATTGCATTCTTTTTACTTAACACAAGAGAACAAGAAAAATCTGTCTTTTCTTTTTGTCATTGTACAACGAGAACGCTTTGTCAAATGATACGATTTTGTTTATTTGTTTTCTTTATTTCTAAAAGCTATCTATAAAAAGAATTAGATAGAATAACTTCCGCTTTTTCAACTGATAATGAAAGAGCGAAATCGGGGTACATACCAATACCTAGTACGGGTAAAAAAATCGAGATCGAAAGAAATAACTCTCTCGGTCCAGAATCAAAAAAATAAGAGTTTGAAACATTAAATATTTTGTACCCATAGAACATCTGGCGTAACATAGATAATAAATAAATAGGAGTTAATAGCATTCCAATTGCCATTACAAATGTAATTAGGAGCTTTGTCATTAAAAGATATTTTGGACTAGTAATTAGTCCAAAAAAGACTATTAATTCGGCAACAAAACCACTCATACCAGGTAATGCAAGGGAGGCCATCGAAAAGCTATTGAACATTGTGAATATTTTTGACATTGGAATAGCTATTCCACCCATTTCGTCAAGATAAACAAGACGTACTCGATCATAAGTCGTTCCGGCCAAGAAAAAAAGTGCAGCACCAATAAATCCATGAGAGATTACTTGTAAAAGGGCTCCGTTTAGCCCCATATCAGTGATAGAACTAATTCCTATAATTATGAAACCCATATGAGATACAGAGGAATAGGCTATTCTTTTTTTCAAATTCTGTTGACTGATAGATGTTGAAGCTGCATAGATTATTTGTATTGCACCTACTATCATAAACCAAGGAGAAAATAGAGAATGTGCATGTGGGAATAATTCCATATTGATGCGAACTAATCCATACGCCCCCATTTTTAATAAGATTCCGGCTAGAAGCATACAAGTACTATAATGCGCTTCTCCATGAGTATCTGGTAACCATGTGTGTAGGGGTATGATTGGAAGTTTTACAGCAAAAGAAATAAGAAATCCAATATATAATATTATTTCCAAGACCACAGGATAGGTCTGGTTGACTAATCTTTCAAAATTAAATGTTGGTTCAGTAGAACTATATAAACCGATACCCAGAACTCCCATTAAAAGAAAAATGGAACCCCCCGCGGTATACAAAATAAATTTTGTAGCCGAGTACAGACGTTTTTTCCCCCCCCACATAGATACAAGTAGATACACAGGAATTAATTCGAACTCCCACATGAGGAAAAAAAGTAAAAGGTCTCGAGAAGAAAATAATCCTATTTGTCCACTGTACATTGCTAACATCAAGAAATGAAATAATCGTGAATCTCGAGTAACCGGCCAAGCCGCTAAAGTAGCTAAAGTAGTGATGAATCCGGTGAGTAAAATGGGTCCTATAGAGAGTCCATCTATTCCTAATCTCCAATGAAAATCAAAAGAACCGATCCATTTATAATCCTCCACGAGTTGGATTAATGGATCATCTGATTGGAAATGATAACAGAATGCATAAGTCGTTAAAAGAAGCTCTAATAAAGAAATACATACAGTGTACCACCGGATTGATCTATTTCCCTTATGTGGAAGAAAGAAAATTAAGGAACCTAGAAATATGGGCAAAATGGCAATTATTGTTAAGCAAGGAAAATAATTCGTGGTAAAGACAAAATACACTTGGACCAGAAAAACCCGTGCTCAAATAAAAATAAAATATTTTGCGCACGGGTTTTGTCGGTAAAAAAAAACAAGAAAATGGAATCAAGTAGAGTTTTATGGAACGTATCAATAAGCTAGACCCATACTGCGAGTTGTTTCATGCCATAAATAAACTCGAACACTCAAGAAATCCGTTGGACAAGCAGATTCACATCTCTTACAACCAACACAGTCCTCGGTCCTTGGAGCAGAGGCAATTTGTTTCGCTTTACATCCGTCCCAGGGTATCATTTCTAATACATCGGTGGGGCACGCTCGGACACATTGAGTACATCCTATACATGTATCATAAATCTTTACTGAATGGGACATTGGATCTATACGTTTTTGAGCGTCATAAATTTTCGGTCTAGTTTAAGTTTAATTTGAAATGAATCCTATATTTAGATACCAGACGAATCAATGAGTGATCAGAATCAATCTGCTTCCGAATTTGTTTATGTTTATGAGCGAAGACCAAAATACTTTGATTTCTTATGTTATGTTTTTCCAACCAAGATCATATCTTACCCGTATCAAACCAACTAATTAAAATCAATTTAGGAATATTCCAATTCCATTTATATCATTAATATTAATACTATTTATTCAACAAATTGGATTGGTTAATACGAGTTGATTTTCTGTTACGATAAATTGATGAAACAATAGCCGACCCAATGGCTGCTTCAGCGGCTGCAATAGCTATAACAAAAATCGAAAAAATGTCTCCTCTTAATTGACGACTATCAAAAAGATCAGAAAATGTTACAAAATTGATATTAACTGAATTTAATATAAGTTCAAGACACATAAGAGCTCTAACCATATTTCGACTTGTGATCAATCCATAGACGCCAATAGAAAATAAATAGGCACTCAAAAAAAGTATATGTTCCAGCATCATTAACCAACTCCTTATCACTCTTAATTCATTTCAATCTGAATAATAATTCCATTGATTCGATTCGGATCTAACAAGTACGGAATAAAACAAGAGATATAGATTGGTAATCGATAAAACGATTCGAATATTCTCCTTCCATTAATTCGATTTTATCGATTTTTTTGAATCACGGTTTATTATTGACGAGCTATAGCAATTGCACCTATTAAAGTGACTAAAAGAATTATTGAAATGAGTTCAAATGGAAGAAAAAAATCTGTTGATAAACGAATTCCGATTTGTTGACTATTAATTAGCAAATCTTGTTCTAGAATCTGATTTGATTTTGTAGTCCAAAGGATCCCATACCAAGACGTATCTAGAATAGTAGTGATTAGTAAAATAAAAAGACTTGTACAAACCATTGAAGTAACTCGATCCCCAACTGTCCAAAGATGAAAATCTTTGTAATATTCTGAACCATTCAGAAACATTACAGCAAAAATGATTAAAACATTGATAGCTCCCACATAAATAAGGAGCTGTGCAGCAGCTACAAAATATGAGTTCGACAGAATATAGAATAGGGATATACAAAAAAGAACCAGTCCTAATGAAAAAGCCGAATAAATCGGATTCGGAAATAATACTATTGCTAGACTTCCTAATATAAGACCCGATCCCAGAAAGACTAAAAGAAAATCATGTATTGGTCCAAGTAAATCCATTTTTATAGAAAAAAAAAAAGAAAAAATTTCATGTCTTTGCTGATCTGACCAGGAAAAAGAAATAAAGATATTCGGATCTTTCTTAATTGAATAAAATTTCAATGGGGGGATGGTGTGAATTGATGTAAATCTAGTTCGTAGGCTATACTTTTTCTTAAAAATGGAGGTTAAAACTATCCATTTTGAAATAATTATTCGAGTCGAAATCATTTTCGATCAAAACGAAACCACACTTTAGATCAAAAAGCTATTTTGATTTGGAATTTTGAAATGGTTTTTGAATCAAGAATCTTCTAGATTTTGTTAATTCGAAAAAATTGTTCGAATTGTGTAATCGTCAATTATGGACACCGGTAACCGACCTAAAGCAATTTGATTATAATTCAATTCGTGTCGATCATAAGTAGAAAGTTCATATTCTTCAGTCATTGATAAACAATTTGTTGGACAATATTCAACGCAATTACCACAAAATATACAGATGCCAAAATCAATACTGTAATTAAGGAGTCTTTTCTTTCGAATATTAGTTTCCAATTTCCAATCTACAAGGGGTAGGTCTATAGGACATACACGAACACATACTTCACAAGCAATGCATTTATCAAATTCAAAATGAATTCGGCCTCGGAAACGTTCCGATGTGATCAATTTTTCGTAGGGGTATTGAATAGTTACAGGTAAACGATTTGCGTGGGACAGGGTAATCACGAAACCTTGACCAATGTACCTGGTGGCTCGGATTGTTTGTTGACCAGAATTCAAGAACTGAGTTAGCATAGGGAACATATCGAAATATTTATAACTAATTTGACTTGTTTCTTTCTCTTGTTTGAGACAAGTTGTGAAAATAGAATATTCTATTCCTTTACAATGAAAGAAGCTGGAACGAAGTTGTTAATAATAGATTACCTAGAGAAACAGGTAAAAGAAATTTCCACCCAAGATTTAATAGTTGGTCCATTCTTAGTCTCGGTAAAGTCCATCTTGTTGCAATAGAAATGAACAAGAACAAATAAGTTTTAGCTAATGTAATAAAGATACCAATTATTGTTCCAAAAACTTGACTTCGTTTATTTATATCAAAAAGCTCAGTAACGAATAGATATGGAATAGAAAGATTCCAGCCCCCCAAGTAAAGGACTGTTACAAATAATGAAGAAACTAGTAGATTTAGATACGAAGCAACATAAAATAAACCAAATTTGATACCTGAATATTCGGTTTGATAACCTGCTACTAATTCTTCTTCGGCTTCTGGTAAATCAAAAGGTAATCTCTCACACTCGGCTAGAGATGAAATTAGAAAGACGATAAACCCTATAGGTTGACGCCACAAATTCCACCCCCAAAAACCATATTTTGACTGCACTTCAACTATATCAACCGTACTTGAGCTGTTAGATAATCATAGTCGATGGGAACATCACTGTTCCCGCCGCTATTACAGAACCGTACATGAGATTTTCACCTCATACGGCTCCTCAGAGATCACAAATAATTCTAAGGACTTTTCAACATTCTTTATCTTGATGTGTTTATGTAGGATAGATATAGAGATAAACTCTTATCCTAAAGCCTAGAATTAGACCAACGGAATTCTGTCTGCTAGATTTTTAGTAAAATAGTGCTTTTGAATTGATCTCATCTTTTAAGAATTCTCGTTTTTCTTTATTGATTAATAACTTTATCTTTGAATAAAGAAAGAGTTCTTTTTTAGGGTAGATATTTCAACTTAACATTTTCAATTAGGAAAAAGAATTCGATATTGCATTACATAATACTAATTTTATTTCCTTCCGGTTCTCCTTTCTCATAATCTCATAAAAAAAGTAAAAGATTTCTTCGTTCTTGATAGTTATTTACTTAAAAGGTGGATAGGAACATACTCTGGATCGAAATCTTGGGGAGTACTTCTTAAGCATTTCTACGAACTTAAAGCCCCAATTCGAATTACTTTTCTATAAATAAAAAGAAATATCCTGTTCAATAATTTACAGAATCTACATAACTAATCCTTTGTGTATCTTGGTCTTCCTAACCCTCCACTCATTTTTGGAACTGGTAATAAATCTATGGGAATAGTTAGTAAAACCCCCATAGAGTTGATCTTTTGAACCCGATTCAAGTGATGATAAGTAATCAATCAATCTCGGAGTAAACAGTCTCGACTGCTTCTATTTGCTTTCACTTAATTCTCGTACATAGGAAATGAGATTGAATTCTTTTAACAGCAATTTTAAAACCGTTTTATTTCACTCATATAACTATCTGGTTTAGTTCATCCATCCCAACGATAATGATGGATCAAAAATAAATAGATATCATTTAACTCTCTTGCTAGAAAGAAAAAAACTAGGCAAATTTTTATGTCTCACCGAATCGCACGTAGAGATATTGATAATACACATAGAGTTAATGGTATTTCATAACTAATTGATTGAGCAGCAGCCCTTAATCCACCTAAAAAAGAATATTTATTATTTGATCCATATCCCGACATCAGAAGTCCAACGGGAGCAAGACTTGAAATAGCAATCCATAAAAAAACACCAATACTAAGATCGGTTAGAAGAAAGTGATAACTAAAAGGAATTACTGAATAACTTAGTAAAATGGATATTACTGCTATAGCTGGCCCGATACTGAATAAAGGAGTATCACCTCTAGATGGAAGAAGATTCTCCTTGAAAAGTAATTTTGTACCATCTGATAGAGCTTGAAAAATCCCTAAAGGCCCGGCGTATTCGGGTCCAATACGTTGTTGTATCCCTGCAGATATTTCTCTTTCTAACCAAACAATTACTAGCACACCCAGTGTGATTCCTAATACAAGAGTGAAAATAGGGACAAGGATCCATATGATCCCATAGACTTCTTTTAAGGATTCCAATCTGGAAAAAGAATAGATAGCTTGTATTTCTGTTGTATCCATTATCATTTCAACGATCAACTTCTCCCATAATGATATCTATGCTACCTAGTATCGTCATAATATCAGCCAATTTCATCCTTTTAACTAACTGGGGAAGAATTTGCAAGTTGATAAAACCCGGCGGGCGAATTTTCCATCTCCAAGGAAAAACACTCTGATTCCCTATCAAAAAAATTCCCAATTCTCCTTTTGGAGCTTCGACTCTTACATAAAGTTCTTGCTTGGACAATTCAAAGGTTGGAGAAGGTTTTTTACTAATAAATCGATATTCAAAATCATTCCATTCAGGATCTTTTATCCTACCAAAGCGTCGGATTTCTAAATTCTCATATGGTCCCCCTGGAATTCCTTCCAGAGCCTGTTGGATAATTTTTATGGATTCTGTCATTTCACTGATTCGTACTAAATACCGAGCTAATGAATCCCCCTCTTTTTGCCATTGAATCTCCCAATCAAATTCGTCGTAACATTCATAACGATCAACTTTACGAAGATCCCATTGTATTCCGGAAGCTCGTAACATTGGTCCCGATAAACCCCAATTTAGGGCTTCTTCTGCACCAATAATGCCTATGCCTTCAACTCGTTCTAAAAAAACGGGATTTTGTGTAATAAGCGTTTGATATTCAGCAACCCCAGTTAAAAAATAATCGCAAAAATCCAAACATTTATCTATCCAGCCATGAGGTAAATCAGCAGCAACTCCCCCGATACGAAAAAAATTATGCATCATACGCATACCGGTAGCGGCTTCGAACAGGTCATATATCAATTCTCGTTCTCGAAAAATATAGAAGAAAGGGGTCTGTGCCCCAATATCTGCCATAAAAGGGCCGAGCCATAACAAATGGGAAGCAATACGACTCAACTCCAACATAATAGTTCTGATATAGCTAGCTCTTTTAGGTACTTGAATGTTGCCTAGCTGCTCGGGTCCATTTACGGTTATTGCTTCTGTGAACATAGTAGCTAAATAATCCCAACGTGTTACATAAGGCAAATATTGTATAATTGTTCGATTTTCCGCAATCTTCTCCATACCTCTATGTAAATAACCCAATATTGGTTCACAGTCAATAACATCTTCACCATCGAGAGTAACGATCAGTCGAAGAACACCGTGCATTGATGGGTGGTGAGGGCCCATATTGACTATCATGAGGTCCTTTCTTTTAGTTGGCGTAATCATAAAATTTTTCTCGAGTTATTCTTCCATGCATTGCTGAAATTGAAAAGAAGTTCATCAAAATGTAAACAATTAAGTCCAAACGGCGTCGCGTTTCGATTAATGAGTTTTTCTCTCTCGAATATTCAACTCACCGATTAATTCTTTATACCGCCCTCTATTCTTTTTTGACAAATAGGCCAGTAGTCCTTGCCGTTTTCCCAAAATTTTTCGCAAACCTCTCTGAGATGAAGAATCCTTTTTGTGCAATTCCAAATGTGAAGTAAGTTTCCTTATCTTAGTGGTGAAACTGAATACTTGAAATTCGACAGACCCTGTGTTTTCTTCCTTTTCTTTTTGAGAAATAACCGAAATGAATGAATTTTTTACCATAAAAAAATTTCCCTTTCTCTTTTTACAAATATGGATTTTATTGATCAGTAATAATAATGCTATTACGGTATATACAATAATCGAATCTGAATTTCTTTCGAAACTCCTATTCGAATCAATCAAGCTAATTTCAAATAGGATTTCGATAGGAATAGAAAAGGAAAATAATTGATCCACTTTCACATTGAAAATGAGAGGCCTAAAATGAAGGAGGTTCTGCTGATTCAGTTCGAGATCTAATTGGTAATTGGGACATTATTTATTTCATATTGGATACTGTCATGTGACCCCCCTATGTGTTTGTTTGCTTTCATAGACCCTATATTATTCTATTATATCTATCTAGAATTCGATTCTAGATATAGAGTATAGTATATATAGAAAAAGTGTATTATCCACGGATTTTCAATAGTGGATACAGGGAGATCCTTAACATACTGAAACAACTGCCATTGTTGGGATCAAACCAATAACGACTTATATAAGCTAAATCTTCGAATTTATAATTAGGCCAAAGAAAGAGTTTTAATTTCAGTAATTTCATTTTCTCTCCATCAAGGTAATTATTATCATGTGAAACTCGGCTAATGTTTTGTATGCTCTTTTCGTTGCAAAATACTGAATTTTTCTCTACATCATTTCGAGTCTTTGAATGGAAACAGATTAGAATTCCTAATTTTTTATGACGTCTAAACGATAAAATATTTTCAGGACCAATCAAATCAAAATGATTTTTGTTTCTCTTTCCAGTTATTCTTTGATGCGATGCTTCATCTAAAATTTTTTTAGAAACATATCGTTGCTTTTGGTATTTTCGATTAGTTTGATGCTTATTCTTATGAACCAATGAAATACCTATGGTTTGATACAGAATCTTTTGTCCATCCTTTTTTCCAAATATATGAATGGGTTCGATAATCAATATTCCGCTTTTCAGTAATTCTGGAAAAGTTAAATTCCTCTGAATCACCATTAGATCGAAATTCATTTCTTTCTTTTGAATCGAGGATATAGTAACCTTTCTTGGATCTATCAGTCTAAGCAGAAGACAATATACCTTGATATTATTGATCAGTCTTTGAGTATCGTCCGACCTCAATTGAAAAAGCAAATAGCGTTGCAGGAAGCGGTTGAGTTCTGCTTGCGTGTCACTTTTGTATTGTTTTTTCTTTTTCCCTTTTTTCATGTCTGATCGCGCATAATTTTCGTTACTATCTTTTTGTTGCGGGAGAACAGATCTAAGATCTCTGGGCCTTGTGGGTTCTCTTTCTTCTTTATTTCCATGCTCTTTATTTGATGCTACCAAAAAACTTATTTTTTTTTTTTTGTTGATCTTTTTTTTTTCCTTAATATTTTCATTTCTATTCAAATTTAAAAAGACAATTTTGCTTGGTAAAACCCAAGGTTCCCTTTTGTATACAGTATAAAGGAACACCAGTTCTGGGAAGAACCAAAGTTCCAGATTCGATATGGGGCACTTCACCATTTTTTCATTCATTCCCATCCAATCCAAAAACCCAAAAAGGATTTTTGGTGAATTGATTTCTGGAATCATAAGATAAAAAAGATCTTTTTTAGGAATTATTTGAGAATTCTTAGTACGAGTATTTTGATTCCTATTGATATCAATCGTCATCCAGCTCGCAATATTGGCTTTTTGTCTAAGACAAAAATTGAGAATTTTCCAATCCAAATATTTTATTTTTTCCAGATCTATATATAGACTATCGAACTTTCCTAGATTATTAGTAATAAGGCCGTTACTCAGCATATCAAAAAAGGTTTGTTTAGGTGTGTTATAATAAATCTCTCGGTTCTTATTTACTTGAAATGGAGATCCATAAAAAAAGTGTTCCGCTTTATTTTCAGAATTAACAAATTTATATGATAAAAGATCATATCTAAAGTATTTCGGAAAATTTTCTTTATTTAAATCCACTTTCAATTCTTTTTGTTTCTTGGAATTAATTAATTTATTTTTTTCATATGAATGCTGTTTGCTTACATTTTCCTTTTTAGCTTTAGCTATGTGATGCCGATGAACTCTATTTCGCCATTTTTCTGCTATTAATCTAGACCATATGATCGGGGATAAATCATATTGAGAATGTTCTCTTAACCAGTTTTTCCATTGATTCATTTCATAACTCGGAAGTTGTTTATCCTTCAATTTTTGATCAACGATTCCTTGTATTTCAAAAGAATCCTTTATTTGAGGCTTAAGAAGGAAAGGGATTCCTTGACATTGAAGGATAGTTCGTAATTTATACGAGTTAGTAACCTGGAGTTGTGAGAATCTGTAAAATACATATGCTTGTGACACGTAGGATAAGTCATAAAAAATATGTAAATTTCTTTTACTAATATTTTCAAGTGACTTTTTTAGAGTCGAAATAAATAGAATTGTATTTTTATCAATTTTTCCTTCTTTTCTTTCATTATCATTATTGTAAATGAATTTCTCAATAATTTTTTTTTCTGTCAATAAAGAATTTCTCCATCTCGGAGATGTAATTTGACTAAATGATTCGTCAACTATCTGATTATTAATTAGAGAATCTTTTTCTTCTTTAATTTCACTCGATTCATCTATTTCTACCTGTCTTAATCGAAATAGTAAAATTTGATTTATTTTGGAAAGTTCTTTTTTTAAAAAAATAATACTTTTGATAACCCATTCTTTTGTTTCTTTTAAAACCTTTCGAAATGGTTTTGTTTTTCTTTTGAAAACTATTAGAACTCGAAAATAGTTTTTTTTTAATTTGTCTTTTTTTTTTTCGAGTTCCTTTAAAATGGGTTTAAAAAAGGAAGGACGTTTGCGGGGTGAACCAAAAGGGAGTTCAGCTTCCATTCCAAAAACAGTTAAAAAATAAAAATCATCTTTTTCTTTTATTAAATCTTTCTCAGAAAATCGTTGTTTTAATTTGCGCCAAGGTTTGAGACAGAAAGGAAAAAATATTTTTATCTGAATACCATCTGTCAGCCAATTTTTCGGAAATTCTGTTTCAGATAATGCAACACCATTATAGGTACATTTAACATACATCTCTCTATTCCAGTCCTTGAAATCTTCCGACCATTCAGGAGGTTGGAATAGTAATAGACGTCCGATATTTTTCGAAATTATGAACGAAGGCAATACAATATATTTTCGAAAAATGGATTGAGTTAGTAATATGCAACCTCTTAGTACTTGGGCAAATGGAATGGTATCCCAGGATTCTGCTATCTCTATTCGCACTTTTTCATTTACTGTCTTTTTCTCGTTTTTTTTTTTTGTTTGCTCTTCTATATACTTGAAATTTTTGAATGCTTCCTTTTTCGCTATCCAATTTTGAAAAATTACTTTAATTAATCCGGAGATATCAAAAGAAAAAAGAGGAGATTGTTTTATTCTGTCCAAAAAAAGAGGGGAATGCGCGTTTGCTTGAAACAAGCGCCCAATTACTATTTTACGTCTTTGAGCTCGCATAGAACCTTTAATTATATCTCGCCGAAAGTCGGGTTGGTGTGAATAACGTATCAAAGCCAGTTCCTTTCTTTGAT